GCTAGCGTAGCTTAACTAAAGCATAACACTGAAGATGTTAAGATGGGCCCTAGAAAGCCCCGCGGGCACAAAGGCTTGGTCCTGACTTTACTGTCAACTTTAGCTAAACTTACACATGCAAGTATCCGCGGCCCTGTGAGAATGCCCATAGTTTTCTGTCCGAAAACAAGGAGCTGGTATCAGGCACACCCTTTTTAAGCCCATGACGCCTTGCTTAGCCACACCCTCAAGGGAACTCAGCAGTGATAAACCTTAAGCTATAAGTGAAAACTTGACTTAGTTAAAGCTAAGAGGGCCGGTAAAACTCGTGCCAGCCACCGCGGTTATACGAGAGGCCCAAGTTGACAGATGCCGGCGTAAAGCGTGGTTAAGATAAACTAAAACTAAAGCCGAACACCTTCAGGGCAGTTATACGCATCCGAAGGCACGAAGCCCTATCACGAAAGTGGCTTTATGATTCCTGACCCCACGAAAGCTATGAAACAAACTGGGATTAGATACCCCACTATGCTTAGCCGTAAACATTGATAGAAAACTACACTCTCTATCCGCCTGGGAACTACGAGCATTAGCTTAAAACCCAAAGGACTTGGCGGTACTTTAGATCCCCCTAGAGGAGCCTGTTCTATAACCGATGACCCCCGTTCAACCTCACCCTCCCTTGTTTTTCCCGCCTATATACCGCCGTCGTCAGCTTACCCTGTGAGGGTTTAATAGTAAGCAAAATTGGCACCGCCCAGAACGTCAGGTCGAGGTGTAGCGCATGAGAGGGGAAGAAATGGGCTACATTCGCTAACATAGCGAATACGAACGATGTATTGAAAACGTACATCCGAAGGAGGATTTAGCAGTAAGTGGAAAATAGAGCGTTCCACTGAAATCGGCTCTGAAGTGCGTACACACCGCCCGTCACTCTCCCCAAGCCCACCAATTTACATTAACTAAAACAACCTAGCCGCGAAGGGGAGGCAAGTCGTAACATGGTAAGTGTACCGGAAGGTGCACTTGGAAAAATCAGAGTATAGCTAAGACAGCATAGCATTTCCCTTACACTGAAAAGTCATCCGTGCAAATCGGATTACCCTGACGCCAACCAGCTAGCCCACCCCATCAAGAACAACAACCCAATATTTATAAACCCAGACGCACGCAACCCCCACTTAAACAAACCATTTTTCCTCCCTAGTATGGGCGACAGAAAAGGAGCCATCGGAGCAATAGAGAAAGTACCGCAAGGGAACGCTGAAAGAGAAATGAAACAACTCAGTTAAGCCCTAAGAAGCAGAGATTTTTCCTCGTACCTTTTGCATCATGATTTAGCTAGTATTACCCAGGCAAAGAGCACTTTAGTCCGGGCCCCCGAAACTACGTGAGCTACTCCAAGACAGCCTATTAATAGGGCAAACCCGTCTCTGTGGCAAAAGAGTGGGAAGAGCTTTGAGTAGAGGTGACAGACCTACCGAACCTAGTTATAGCTGGTTGCCTGAGAATTGGATAGGAGTTCAGCCTCCCGGCTTCTCTCTTCACCATGGTTTCACCCCTACCGACACCTAAAGAAGCCGAGAGAGTTAATCAAAGGGGGTACAGCCCCTTTGAAATAAGATACAACTTTCCCAGGAGGGTAAAGATCATAATCATTAAAGGTAATAATGCCCCGGTGGGCCTAAAAGCAGCCATCCCCATAGAAAGCGTTAAAGCTCAAGCATTAAACCTCACCCATATATTTAGATAACCAAATCCTAACCCCCTAACATTACCAGGCCATCTCATGCAAACATGAGAGTGCACATGCTAATATGAGTAATAAGAGAGCACTAGCCTCTCTCCTTGCACACGTGTAAATCGGAACGAACCCCCACCGAAACTTAACGGCCCCAAACAAAGAGGGTAATGAACAACAAGTTAAACAACCAGAAAATCATCCAACAACTAACCGTTAATCCCACACTGGTGTGCCCCTAAGGAAAGACTAAAAGAAAAAGAAGGAACTCGGCAAACTTTCCAAGCCTCGCCTGTTTACCAAAAACATCGCCTCTTGCAAAATCTAAGAATAAGAGGTCCAGCCTGCCCTGTGACTATATGTTTAACGGCCGCGGTATTTTAACCGTGCGAAGGTAGCGCAATCACTTGTCTTTTAAATGGAGACCTGTATGAATGGCATAACGAGGGCTTAACTGTCTCCTTTTTCCAGTCAATGAAATTGATCTCCCCGTGCAGAAGCGGGGATATAACCATAAGACGAGAAGACCCTATGGAGCTTTAGACACTAAAGCATATCATGCTAAGTACCCCTAAACAAAGGACTAAGCCAAATGATTTATGCCCCTATGTCTTTGGTTGGGGCGACCGCGGGGAAATAAAAAACCCCCACGTGGAGTGGGAGCACTACCTCCTACAACCAAGAGCTGCAGCTCTAATAAACAGAATTTCTGACCAATAAGATCCGGCAACGCCGATCAACGGACCGAGTTACCCTAGGGATAACAGCGCAATCCCCTTTTAGAGCCCATATCGACAAGGGGGTTTACGACCTCGATGTTGGATCAGGACATCCTAATGGTGCAGCCGCTATTGAGGGTTCGTTTGTTCAACGATTAAAGTCCTACGTGATCTGAGTTCAGACCGGAGTAATCCAGGTCAGTTTCTATCTATGACATGTTCTTTTCTAGTACGAAAGGACCGAAAAGAAGGGGCCAATACTCGAAGCACGCCTCACCCCTCCTAATGAAAACAACTAAAATAGGAAAAAGGGCATACCCTCACCTACGCCTGAGATAATGGCATGTTGGGATGGCAGAGCCCGGTCACTGCAAAAGACCTAAGCCCTTTTCACAGAGGTTCAAATCCTCTTCCTAACTATGATTACCGCCCTTATTACACACATTCTGAACCCCCTGGCTTTCATCGTACCCGTCCTCCTTGCCGTAGCTTTCCTAACCCTAATTGAACGAAAAGTTTTAGGGTACATACAACTGCGAAAAGGTCCCAACATCGTTGGACCATATGGTCTCCTTCAGCCAATTGCAGACGGGGTTAAATTATTTATTAAAGAGCCCGTCCGGCCCTCAACCTCCTCTCCCGTTTTGTTCCTCCTTGCTCCCATGCTTGCCCTGACCCTTGCCCTTACTCTCTGAGCTCCAATACCCCTTCCTTACCCTGTAACCGATCTTAACCTCGGAGTCCTCTTTATTCTTGCACTATCGAGCCTGGCAGTTTACTCAATTCTAGGCTCAGGCTGAGCATCAAATTCAAAATATGCTCTTATTGGAGCCCTGCGGGCCGTAGCCCAGACCATTTCGTATGAAGTTAGCCTAGGACTTATCCTTCTTAATGCTATTATCTTCACAGGAGGCTTTACCCTGCAAACCTTTAATGTTGCCCAAGAAGCCATCTGGCTTGTTATCCCTGCCTGGCCCCTCGCCGCAATATGATACATTTCGACCCTCGCAGAAACGAATCGGGCTCCCTTTGATCTCACCGAAGGCGAATCGGAGTTAGTCTCAGGCTTCAACGTTGAATACGCAGGGGGCCCGTTCGCCTTGTTTTTCCTAGCAGAGTACGCAAATATTTTACTCATAAACACGCTCTCTGCCACACTATTTCTAGGGGCATCCCACATCCCAACGATGCCAGAACTAACTGCAACTAACCTAATAATTAAAGCAGCCCTTCTCTCAATAGTCTTTTTATGAGTACGAGCATCCTACCCTCGATTCCGATACGACCAGCTTATGCACCTTATCTGAAAAAACTTCTTACCCCTAACGCTGGCACTCGTAATTTGACATCTTGCACTTCCCATTGCATTTGCAGGTTTGCCCCCTCAACTATAACACCGGATTCGTGCCTGAAGCCCAAGGGCCACTTTGATAGAGTGAACCATGGGGGTTAAAGTCCCCCCGACTCCTTAGAAAGAAGGGACTCGAATCCTACCTAAAGAGATCAAAACTCTTTGTGCTTCCACTACACTACTTCCTAGTAAAATCAGCTAATTAAGCTTTTGGGCCCATACCCCAAACATGTTGGTTAAAATCCTTCTTTTACTAATGAGCCCCTACATCTTAGCCACCCTCCTCTTCGGCCTAGGCCTAGGAACCACAATTACATTTGCAAGCTCCCACTGACTCCTTGCATGAATGGGCCTTGAGATAAATACTCTCGCTATCATCCCACTAATAGCACAGAACCACCACCCACGGGCAGTAGAAGCAACTACTAAGTATTTTCTTACCCAGGCTACTGCAGCTGCCATACTTCTATTTGCCAGCACTACCAACGCCTGGCTTACGGGTCAGTGAAGTATTGAGCAAATAACACACCCCCTCCCTACCACTATAATCATTGTTGCCCTAGCACTAAAAATTGGCCTAGCCCCAGTTCACGCATGATTGCCTGAGGTACTCCAAGGACTAGACCTTACCACAGGGCTTATCCTCTCCACCTGACAAAAACTCGCTCCTTTCGCCCTCCTGTTACAAATCCATCCTGCAAACCCCGCTATTCTTATTGCCCTGGGACTAGCATCCACCCTCGTAGGGGGCTGAGGGGGCTTAAACCAAACCCAGCTTCGAAAGATCTTGGCCTACTCTTCAATTGCCCACCTTGGATGGATAATACTTGTCCTGCAATTCTCACCTTCCCTCACCCTGCTGGCCCTTATTACCTATTTTGTTATAACATTCTCAACCTTCCTCGTGTTCAAGCTAAACAAAGCAACAAATATTAACACTCTCGCTACCTCCTGAACGAAAGCCCCCGCACTTACGGCCCTTACTCCCCTCGTTCTGCTCTCACTAGGGGGCCTGCCACCCCTAACCGGCTTCATACCAAAATGGCTTATCCTGCAGGAGCTCTCTAAACAAGACCTTGCCCCCATGGCAACCCTCGCCGCCCTATCCGCCCTCCTTAGCTTGTACTTCTACCTACGGCTATCTTACGCGATGGCCCTCACCATGTCACCTAATAACCTAACCGGTGTTACCTCATGACGGCTTCCATCCCTCCAACCCACCCTTCCCCTGGCCACATCCATCGTAGCCACCCTATCCCTTCTACCCCTCACCCCTGCCGTAGCAGCAATACTAACTCTTTAAGGGACTTAGGATAGCACATAGTCCAAGGGCCTTCAAAGTCCTAAGCGGGAGTGAAAATCTCCCAGCCCCTGATAAGACTTGCGGGACATTACCCCACATCTCCTGCATGCAAAACAGACACTTTAATTAAGCTAAAGCCTTCCTAGATAGGCAGGCCTCGATCCTACAAACTCTTAGTTAACAGCTAAGCGCCCAAACCAGCGAGCATCCATCTACTCTTTCCCCGCCTTTTCAAAAAGGAAGGCGGGGAAAGCCCCGGCAGACAGCTAGTCTGCTCCTTAAGATTTGCAATCTTACATGTCAAACACCTCGAGGCTTGGTAAGAAGAGGGCTCAAACCTCTGTATATGGGGCTACAATCCACCGCTTACTCAGCCACCTTACCTGTGGCAATCACACGTTGATTTTTCTCGACTAACCATAAAGACATCGGCACCCTATATCTAGTCTTTGGTGCATGAGCCGGAATAGTAGGAACCGCTTTAAGCCTGCTCATCCGAGCTGAACTAAACCAACCAGGCGCCCTTCTTGGGGATGACCAGATCTACAATGTAATTGTTACAGCACACGCCTTCGTAATAATTTTCTTTATAGTAATACCAATCATGATTGGAGGATTCGGAAACTGACTCATTCCCCTAATGATCGGGGCTCCAGATATAGCATTCCCCCGAATGAATAACATGAGCTTCTGACTACTCCCTCCTTCCTTCCTCCTACTCCTAGCCTCTTCCGGAGTTGAAGCTGGCGCTGGAACCGGATGAACGGTGTACCCCCCTCTAGCTGGCAATTTAGCCCACGCCGGAGCATCCGTTGATTTAACTATTTTCTCCCTTCATCTAGCAGGGGTCTCATCAATCCTCGGAGCTATTAACTTTATTACAACAATTATTAACATAAAACCCGCAGCTATTTCCCAATACCAAACACCTCTGTTTGTTTGAGCTGTCCTGATTACAGCCGTTCTTCTCCTTCTATCCCTGCCAGTTCTTGCTGCCGGAATCACAATGCTCCTTACAGACCGAAATCTAAACACGACCTTCTTTGACCCCGCAGGGGGAGGAGACCCCATTCTCTACCAACACCTATTCTGATTCTTTGGCCATCCAGAAGTCTACATTCTTATTCTTCCCGGCTTTGGAATAATCTCCCATATCGTTGCCTACTACGCCGGCAAAAAAGAACCTTTCGGTTACATAGGAATGGTATGAGCTATGATGGCCATCGGCCTACTAGGCTTCATTGTATGAGCCCATCACATGTTTACAGTCGGAATAGACGTGGACACACGAGCCTACTTTACATCCGCAACAATGATTATCGCGATTCCCACCGGTGTTAAAGTCTTTAGCTGATTAGCAACCCTACACGGCGGGGCCCTTAAATGAGAAACACCCCTTCTATGAGCCATCGGCTTCATTTTCCTCTTCACAGTCGGGGGCCTAACAGGCATTGTTTTAGCCAACTCATCCTTAGATATTGTTCTCCACGATACATATTACGTCGTAGCCCACTTCCATTACGTTTTATCTATGGGAGCTGTATTCGCCATTGTTGCCGGCTTTGTGCACTGATTCCCGCTATTTACAGGGTACACACTACACAGCACATGAACTAAAATCCATTTTGGTGTAATGTTTGTTGGCGTAAACCTAACATTCTTCCCCCAACATTTCCTAGGACTAGCTGGAATGCCTCGACGATATTCAGACTACCCAGATGCCTATACCCTCTGAAACACAGTTTCCTCTATTGGGTCCCTAATTTCCCTCGTAGCGGTGATCATATTCCTATTTATTATCTGAGAAGCATTCGCCGCCAAACGTGAAGTTCTATCAGTAGAACTAACTACAACTAACGTGGAATGACTGCATGGCTGCCCTCCTCCTTACCACACATTCGAAGAGCCTGCATTTGTTCTAGTCCAATCAGACTAACGAGAAAGGGAGGAGTTGAACCCCCGTAGGCTGGTTTCAAGCCAACCACATTACCGCTCTGTCACTTTCTTCATAAGACACTAGTAAAATAGATTATTACACTGCCTTGTCGAGGCAGAATTGTGGGTTTAAGCCCCGCGTGTCTTGCACAAATAATGGCACATCCCTCTCAACTAGGATTTCAAGATGCAGCTTCACCTGTAATAGAAGAGCTTCTTCACTTTCATGATCACGCCCTGATAATCGTTTTTCTAATCAGCACATTAGTACTTTACATTATTGTCGCTATAATTTCAACCAAGCTTACTAACAAATATATCCTAGATTCCCAAGAAATTGAAATCATCTGAACAGTTCTCCCAGCTATTATCCTTATTCTTATCGCTCTTCCTTCCCTTCGCATCCTGTATCTTATGGACGAAATCAACGACCCCCACTTAACAATTAAAGCCATAGGACATCAATGATATTGAAGTTATGAGTATACAGACTATGAAGACTTAGGCTTCGACTCTTATATGCTCCCAACTCAAGACCTTACCACCGGTCAGTTCCGACTACTTGAAGCAGATCACCGAATAGTTGTCCCTATCGAATCTCCTATCCGAGTTTTAATCTCCGCTGAAGACGTCCTCCACTCATGGGCAGTTCCGTCTCTTGGTGTAAAAATAGACGCAGTCCCTGGACGACTAAACCAAGTAGCCTTTATTTCATCCCGCCCAGGAGTCTTTTATGGCCAATGCTCCGAAATCTGCGGGGCCAACCATTCCTTTATACCTATCGTAGTTGAAGCAGTTCCGCTAGAACACTTTGAAAACTGATCATCCCTAATACTTGAAGACGCCTCGCTAAGAAGCTAAACCGGGCACAGCGTTAGCCTTTTAAGCTAAAGATTGGTGACTCCCAACCACCCCTAGCGGCATGCCCCAACTCAACCCCGCACCCTGGCTTGCCATCCTCGTCTTCTCTTGATTAATTTTCCTAATCATTGTTATCCCGAAAGTTATAGCCCATACCTTCCCTAACGAACCATCCCCTCAAAGTGCAGAAAAACCTAAAGGGGAGCCTTGAAACTGACCATGATACTAAGCTTTTTCGACCAATTTATGAGCCCTGTATATTTAGGCATTCCTTTAATTGCCCTAGCCCTCACCCTTCCCTGACTTCTTTTCCCTACACCAACAACCCGATGATTAAACAACCGACTACTCACACTCCAAAGCTGATTTATCGGACGACTCACTCGAGAGCTATTCCTCCCTGTCAATCTTCCAGGACACAAATGAGCTGTTTTACTAGCCTCTTTAATGTTGTTCCTCATCTCCCTTAACATGTTAGGACTTCTCCCATACACCTTCACCCCGACTACTCAACTGTCCCTTAACATAGGCCTTGCGTTCCCCCTTTGGATGGCAACAGTAATTATTGGTATGCGAAATCAACCAACCGAAGCTCTTGGCCACCTCCTCCCAGAAGGAACCCCTACTTTACTTATTCCAGTATTAATTATTATCGAGACAATTAGCCTGTTCATTCGCCCCTTAGCACTTGGCGTACGACTGACTGCCAACCTCACAGCCGGCCACCTTTTAATTCAACTGATCGCGACAGCTGCAACTGTTCTACTGCCAATTATACCGACCGTGGCGATCCTAACAGCAACCCTGCTCTTCCTCCTTACACTTTTAGAAGTCGCTGTAGCAATAATTCAAGCATACGTCTTCGTCTTACTTCTAAGCCTGTACCTACAAGAAAACGTCTAATGGCCCATCAAGCACACGCATACCACATAGTTGACCCTAGCCCCTGGCCGCTAACAGGCGCAGTTGCTGCCCTGCTAATAACATCAGGCCTTGCTATCTGATTCCATTTTAATTCTACAACACTTATGACTATCGGACTAGTCCTCCTTCTCCTTACAATGTATCAATGATGACGCGATATTGTTCGAGAGGGTACTTATCAAGGACATCATACCCCTCCTGTCCAAAAAGGGCTCCGATACGGTATAATCCTCTTCATCACCTCTGAAGTCTTCTTCTTCCTAGGATTTTTCTGAGCCTTCTACCACGCTAGCCTCGCCCCAACTCCAGAACTAGGAGGCTGCTGACCACCTACAGGTATTACCACCTTAGACCCATTCGAAGTCCCCCTCCTTAACACAGCAGTTCTTCTTGCCTCAGGAGTAACAGTCACCTGGGCCCACCACAGTATTATAGAAGGGAGCCGGAAAGAGGCAGTCCAATCTCTTGCACTAACAATTCTGCTAGGTTTCTACTTTACTTTCCTTCAAGCTATAGAATATTACGAAGCTCCTTTTACAATCGCAGATGGGGTGTACGGCTCTACATTCTTTGTAGCCACAGGTTTCCACGGACTCCATGTTATCATCGGCTCTACATTCTTAGCCGTTTGCTTACTCCGCCAAATCCGCTATCACTTTACGTCTGATCACCACTTCGGATTTGAAGCAGCTGCCTGATACTGACATTTCGTAGACGTTGTCTGACTATTCCTATACGTTTCCATCTATTGATGAGGATCCTAATCTTTCTAGTATCAACCCCAGTATAAGTGACTTCCAATCACCAGGTCTTGGTTAAAATCCAAGGAAAGATAATGAGCCTAGTAACAACAATTATTGCAATCGCCGCCGTGCTCTCTACCATCCTAGCCATCGTATCTTTCTGACTACCACAGATAACACCCGACCACGAAAAGCTTTCCCCCTACGAGTGCGGGTTCGATCCCCTAGGGTCAGCTCGCCTACCATTCTCACTTCGCTTCTTCCTGGTTGCCATCCTGTTTCTCCTGTTCGACCTAGAAATTGCCCTCCTTCTGCCCCTACCATGAGGAGACCAACTGACCTCACCACTAACCACGTTTGTCTGAGCCGCCGTTGTCCTAACACTACTAACCCTAGGATTAATTTATGAATGACTACAAGGGGGCTTAGAATGAGCTGAATGGGTAGTTAGTCTAAATAAAACACTTGATTTCGGCTCAAGAACTTGTGGTGAGAGTCCACGACTACCTTATGACCCCTGTTCACTTCGCTTTCTCATCAACTTTTATGTTAGGACTGACAGGCCTGGCATTTCATCGAACCCACCTCCTCTCAGCCCTATTGTGCTTGGAAGCTATAATACTCTCCCTTTTTATTGCCCTCTCGATCTGAACCCTCCAGCTAGACTCAACTAACTTTTCAGCCTCCCCCATACTTTTGTTAGCTTTTTCAGCTTGCGAGGCAAGCGCAGGACTTGCCCTACTAGTAGCCACCTCCCGCACCCACGGGAGCGATCGCCTACAAAGCCTTAACCTACTACAATGCTAAAAATTCTTATCCCAACTCTCATGCTCGTACCCACGACCTGAATAGTTCCATCAAAATGACTATGGCCCACAGCCCTGGCCCACAGCCTCATCATTGCACTAGCCAGCCTTACCTGGTTGGAAAGCCTATCGGAAACAGGTTGGACCTCCCTTAACCTTTACATAGCGACAGACCCCCTATCAACACCCCTCCTCGTTCTCACTTGCTGACTTCTTCCACTAATAATTTTAGCTAGTCAAAACCACACTGCTTTAGAGCCCATTAATCGTCAACGAATATATATTACCCTCCTGACATCCCTACAGATTTTTTTAATCTTAGCCTTCAGTGCAACCGAAATTATTATATTTTATATTATATTTGAAGCTACCCTCATCCCAACGCTAGTAATTATTACCCGCTGAGGCAATCAGACAGAACGCCTAAATGCAGGGACTTATTTCTTGTTTTATACGCTGGCAGGCTCACTCCCCCTTCTCGTAGCCCTCCTCCTACTACAAAACACCACAGGAACACTATCCCTCCTAACCCTCCAGTATTCCGCGCCTATGCAACTAGCATCCTATGCAGATAAGCTATGATGAGCGGGATGCCTACTGGCGTTCTTAGTTAAAATGCCTCTATATGGCGTCCACCTCTGACTCCCTAAAGCACACGTAGAAGCCCCAATCGCCGGCTCAATGGTGCTTGCGGCTGTGCTCCTGAAACTAGGAGGCTACGGGATGATACGGATAATGGTCATATTGGAACCCCTTACTAAAGAACTTAGCTACCCTTTTATTATCTTTGCCCTCTGAGGGGTAATTATAACGGGCTCAATTTGCCTACGTCAAACGGACCTTAAATCTCTAATTGCTTACTCATCAGTCAGTCACATAGGTCTCGTTGCAGCGGGAATCCTCATTCAAACACCATGAGGATTTACAGGTGCCCTCATCCTAATAATTGCACACGGACTAACTTCATCCGCCTTATTCTGCTTGGCAAATACTAACTATGAACGCACACACAGCCGGACAATAGTGCTAGCCCGAGGCCTACAAATAGTACTTCCACTAATAACAACATGATGATTCATTGCTAGCCTTGCTAACCTCGCACTGCCCCCTCTCCCTAACCTAATGGGAGAATTAATAATTATTACTTCCCTATTTAACTGATCCTACTGAACCTTACTGTTAACAGGAGCAGGAACCTTAATCACCGCAGGATACTCACTGTATATATTCCTGATAACACAACGGGGGCCGCTTCCCGCACACATTATTGCCCTCGACCCTTCACACTCTCGAGAACATCTGCTTATAGCACTTCACCTCCTCCCCTTAGCCCTCCTTATCCTCAAGCCCGAGTTAATTTGAGGCTGAACCGCCTGTAGATATAGTTTAACTAAAACATTTGATTGTGGCTCCAAAGACAGGGGTTAAAGTCCCCTTATTTACCGAGAGAGGCTCGCTAGCAACGAAAACTGCTAATTTTCGCGTCCTTGGTTGGACCCCAGGGCTCACTCGTACAGGGGCTTCTAAAGGATAACAGCTCATCCGCTGGTCTTAGGAACCAGAAACTCTTGGTGCAAATCCAAGTAGCAGCTATGCACCCCACTTCTCTGATAATAACAACGAGCTTAATTATCATTTTTTCACTACTAGTGTACCCTGTCCTTACCACTCTCTCCCCCCGACCCCAGACCTCGGACTGGGCTCTCACACAGGTCAAAACCGCGGTAAAACTAGCATTCTTCGTTAGCCTTCTACCTCTATTCCTATACATAAACGAAGGAGCAGAGACCATTATCACCAGCTGAAACTGAATAAACACTCTTACTTTCGACGTTAATATTAGCCTAAAATTCGACCACTACTCAGTCATTTTTACCCCTATCGCATTATACGTGACTTGATCAATCCTGGAGTTCGCATCATGGTACATGCACGCTGACCCCTTCATGAACCGATTCTTTAAATACCTTCTGGTCTTCCTCATCGCAATAATTATCCTAGTGACAGCAAACAACATGTTTCAACTGTTCATCGGCTGAGAAGGGGTTGGAATCATGTCTTTCCTTCTCATTGGTTGATGATACGGGCGAGCAGACGCGAATACAGCTGCTCTACAAGCAGTCGTCTATAACCGAGTCGGGGACATTGGGCTTATCCTTGCCATAGCATGAATAGCAACCAACCTAAACTCATGAGAAATACAACAAATATTTGTAGCCGCCAAAAACTTTGATATGACCCTTCCCCTACTAGGGCTAATTCTTGCCGCCACCGGCAAATCAGCCCAATTTGGCCTCCACCCGTGACTTCCCTCTGCCATGGAGGGCCCTACACCGGTCTCTGCCCTACTGCACTCTAGTACAATGGTTGTTGCAGGAATTTTCCTTCTAGTCCGAATGAGTCCTCTCTTAGAAAACAACCAAACAGCCTTAACACTCTGCCTCTGCCTAGGTGCCCTAACAACCTTGTTTACCGCAACCTGCGCCCTCACCCAAAATGACATTAAGAAAATTGTTGCATTCTCCACATCAAGCCAGCTAGGGCTTATGATGGTAACCATTGGACTTAACCAGCCCCAACTCGCTTTCCTCCACATCTGCACCCATGCTTTCTTCAAAGCAATGCTTTTCCTATGCTCTGGTTCAATTATCCATAGCCTAAATGATGAACAAGACATTCGTAAAATAGGAGGCATGCACCATCTCACACCTTTTACCTCCTCATGCTTAACTATCGGCAGTTTAGCCCTTACCGGCACCCCCTTCCTAGCAGGCTTCTTCTCAAAAGATGCTATTATCGAAGCACTAAACACATCCCACCTCAACGCCTGAGCCCTAACCCTTACCCTCCTCGCAACCTCATTCACAGCTATCTATAGCCTCCGAGTTGTATTCTTCGTATCCATAGGCCACCCACGATTTAATGCTCTTTCACCCATTAACGAAAATAACCCAGCAGTCATTAACCCCATCAAACGATTAGCATGAGGCAGCATTATCACCGGTCTTTTGATTACCTCTAACATCACCCCCCTAAAAACACCAATCATGTCAATACCACCCCTCCTGAAACTAGCAGCTCTTCTCGTCACAATCCTTGGCCTAATTACAGCCCTAGAGTTGGCATCATTAACAAGTAAACAACTTAAGCCTACCCCTACACTTACCCCCCACCACTTCTCTAATATGTTAGGCTTTTTCCCACATATTATTCACCGCTTCACACCAAAACTAAACCTAGTTTTAGGACAAACAGTTGCTAGCCAAATAATTGACCAGACTTGGTTAGAAAAGACCGGCCCCAAAGCCCTAGCTTCATCTAACCTTCCTTTAATTACAACAACAAGCAATACTCAACAAGGTATGATTAAGACCTACCTATCCCTATTCCTCCTTACACTAGCCCTTGCCACCCTTTTAATCACCTACTAAACTGCCCGAACCGTCCCCCGATTCATACCCCGCGTTAATTCCAACACCACAAACAGAGTAAGGAGCAACACTCATGCACTAATTACCAACATTCCTCCGCCCAATGAATACATCAATGCAACTCCCCCAATATCTCCTCGAAAGACAGAGAACTCTTCTATGTCATCAGCAGGCACCCAAGAAGCTTCATATCACCCCCCTCAAAGGAGAGCACAGGCCAGTATTACCCCCACCGCATAAATTACTATATACAACACAACAGCTGGACTCCCTCAACTCTCAGGGTAAGGCTCAGCAGCTAAAGCTGCTGAATAGGCAAACACAACTAACATCCCCCCCAAATAAATTAAAAAGAGCACTAATGATAAAAAAGAGCCACCATGCCCCACTAGAACCCCGCACCCCATGCCTGATACAACTACCAATCCCAAAGCAGCAAAGTATGGGGAAGGATTAGAAGCAACCGCAACTAGCCCTAAAACTAAACCGAATAAAAGCAAAGACATTATATAAGTCATAATTCCTGCCAGGATTTTAACCAGGACTAACGGCTTGAAAAACCACCGTTGTTATTCAACTACAAGAACCTTAATGGCAAGCCTTCGAAAAACACACCCGCTACTAAAAATTGTAAACAGCGCAGTAATCGACCTCCCCTCTCCCTCTAACATTTCTGTATGATGAAACTTTGGTTCACTACTAGGACTCTGCCTGGGCTCCCAAATCCTTACAGGACTGTTCCTTGCTATACATTATACCCCTGATGTTGAATCAGCTTTTGCTTCCGTAGCTCATATCTGCCGAGACGTTAACTTCGGATGACTTATCCGAAACCTCCACGCAAACGGCGCATCTTTCTTCTTCATCTGCATTTACCTCCACATTGGACGAGGCCTTTACTACGGCTCCTATCTCTACAAAGAGACATGAAATATTGGAGTTGTACTTCTCCTCCTAGTTATAATGACCGCCTTCGTTGGCTACGTCCTTCCCTGAGGACAAATGTCTTTCTGGGGAGCTACCGTCATTACTAACCTTTTATCCGCAGTTCCCTACGTGGGAACCATACTTGTTGAATGAATCTGGGGAGGTTTTTCAGTTGACAACGCCACCCTCACCCGATTTTTTGCCTTCCACTTCCTCTTCCCATTCGTCATTGCAGCCTTCGCAATCCTCCATCTCCTTTTCCTCCACGAAACAGGCTCAAACAATCCAATAGGACTAAATTCTAACGCAGACAAAATCTCATTCCACCCATACTTCTCATATAAAGACCTCCTAGGCTTTTCAGTTCTTCTTATAGCACTCTCTTCTCTAGCACTATTCTCACCTAACCTTCTGGGAGACCCGGACAACTTCACCCCCGCTAACCCCATAGTTACTCCTCCTCATATTAAACCTGAATGATACTTCTTATTTGCTTATGCTATTCTACGCTCAATTCCAAATAAATTAGGAGGGGTCTTAGCCCTTCTAGCTTCAATCCTTGTCCTTATAGTAGTTCCTTTCCTCCACACATCAAAACAACGAGGACTAACATTCCGACCAGTCTCGCAGTTCCTATTCTGAACTCTCGTCGCAGATGTAGTTATTCTTACGTGAATCGGGGGCATACCAGCAGAACAACCCTTTATTATTATCGGCCAAGTAGCATCCGTACTCTACTTCTCCCTATTCCTAGTTTTCTTCCCAGCTGCAGGATGGGCAGAGAATAAAGTCCTTGGATGATCCTGCATTAGTAGCTCAGCGTCTAGAGCGCCGGTCTTGTAAACCGGATGCCGGAGGTTAAAATCCTCCCTTTTGCTCAAAGAAAGGAGATTCTAACTCCTACCCCTAACTCCCAAAGCTAGGATTCTAAATTAAACTATTCTTTGAAATCCCCGCGCAAATACATATATGTCCTCTTGCATATGCATATATGTATTTATACCATACATTTATATTAACCATATCACTGGTATTCAAGGACATTAATGTATTATCAACATATATAGTATTAAAACCCTCATATACCACCATCATACCTAAGGTTTACATAAACCACATAGTGATTTATCAGACAAACAGTGAAATCAAGGACTGGCGAAACTTAAGACCTAACACATAAGTCCATAAGTCTAGATATACCAGGACCCACCACCCCGCCGAACTCACAATCTTAATGTAGTAAGAGCCTACCATCCAGCTCATTTCTTAATGCATACGGTTATTGAAGGTGAGGGACAACTATCGTGGGGGTTTCACACAGTGAATTATTCCTGGCATTTGGTTCCTACTTCAGGGCCATATATTGATATTACTCCTCACACTTTCATCGACGCTTGCATAAGTTAATGGTGGAGTACATACGACTCATTACCCCACATGCCGAGCGTTCACTCCATCGGGCAACGGGTTTTCTTTTTTGTCTTCCTTTCACTTGACATTACAGAGTGCACACGGTAAAAGTTGACAAGGTTGAACATTTTTCTTGCTCCCATGTGAATAGTCTTCATGGTGGAAAGGTTTTCTAAAAAGAACCACATACTTGGATATCAAGAGCATAAGTGATAGTATTTACTCCTAGAATATCTAAGATGCCCCCCGGTTTCCGCGCGTTAAACCCCCCTACCCCCCTAAACTCCTGAGATCGCTAACACTCCTGTAAACCCCCCGTAAACAGGAAAATCTCGAGCAAGGTATTTCATGGCCCAAAGTGTATCTATTTACATTATTATAAATATCGCACAT